TATCATGCAATAACTTTTTTCTTCTCATTCAATATATTATGTCAATTGATGAGCATACTAATTAATACTAAATAAATAATAATACTAAATAAATAATAACTAATAACGAGTTAAAATAAAAGTAAAAAAAAAAGGGTGTTATGTTATAAGGCTCTTGTTCCAAACAAAATATCAAAAAAATGGAATAAATACAATTGAAAAAGAAAAGATCCAAATTACTAATATATATTACTAATATATATTAGTAATTTTAGTAATGACCCTATTTATATTATAATATTTTTATTGAAAATATAAATGATTGAAAATAGGATTTCATTTAATTTAAAGAGAGTTTCATTTTGAATTTAGAAATGAAGTTCCATGTTATTTTGACATTCCTTTATTCAAGATACTTTATTCAAGAGTTGCTCGAGAAATCGGTTGAGTCAGAATCGTAGGATGAATAGATGTCAAAGAGGATCAATTTTTTTTGATTTCTGTCACTATTGTTTGTGCTGTCTATAATGAAATGAATAATGAATGATAAATGAAATCAAAAGCTTTCAATTCAATTGGGACTCATTTTGTCAATTGGTCTTTTTATTATCTTATATTTTTCAAGATAAGAAACTTAGGTAAGTGTTTCATAAATAAACATATGTATAAATAGAACGTATCCCATTTAGTTCCTTCATGCCTACTATAACTAGTTATTTCGGTTTTCTACTGGCGGCTTTAACTATAACCTCAGCTCTATTTATTGGTCTGAGCAAGATACGTCTTATTTGAAATTGATTGAATGAACAATTCAATTCATAAAAATGTTTTTGTGAGATATCCAGGTAGTCCATAGTTCCTTCCCATGTGAATTGTAATTCTTGATTATTGAGATTCGTGGGCGATTTGGATTACTATTTAGAGATAGATATTACCCCCCCCTTTTTTTTACCTACCTTTTCAAAAAAAATAAAAAAATGATTGAAGTTTTACTATTTGGAATCGTGTTAGGCCTAATTCCTATTACTTTGGCTGGATTATTCGTAACTGCGTATTTGCAATACAGACGCGGCGATCAGTTGGACCTTTGATTAAGTAAGAGCTCATCTCTTTTTAAATAACATCTCTTTTTTTTATTGACCTCCTGCGGATTAAAGAAAGGAGGAGGTCAAATTAGGGTTGCTGCTCTAGTTAGTAAAGTTATTTACTTGTAATTCGACCCAAGAAGAACAGAAGCACGCTCTGTAGGATTTGAACCTACGACATCGGGTTTTGGAGACCCGCGTTCTACCGAACTGAACTAAGAGCGCTTTCTTTCTTATCCCAATATAAAGGGCTGTATGTAAATAAAAGAATTTTATTTGTAACCCCCACTTTGGATACATATAGTATCATAAAGCATTATGTTATGTATGTCTAATTTTTATTGATCTCAATGGATCCTTCATTACTGCACATGGGAGAAGTAATAGATAGGGATGACAGGATTTGAACCCGTGACATTTTGTACCCAAAACAAACGCGCTACCAAGCTGCGCTACATCCCTTTCAATTGGCCTATAGTGTCATTGTAGAGAATCCCCATCTTGTTTTCCACATCGTGATTTCTCCCATTGATATACAATTGCTCTTGGCATTTCTTTTTCGTCTTATATAACAATATAACATATAATAAAAGAAAAAAGAATCAAATCGATCAAATAGATATAATATAATTAACAATATAATAAAAAATATAAATATAAAAATCGGTAATGTTCAGAAAATAAAGTGAGTGGACACTTTTTTCTGTTGTAAAGAAAGTAAAATATCATCAACAACGACATGTGTATCTGATCATATATGTATTACAATAAAAAAGGAGGATTTTCAATGCGAGATTTTAAAACATATCTCTCCGTGGCACCTGTGTTAAGCACTCTATGGTTCGGGTCTTTAGCAGGCCTATTGATAGAGATTAATCGTTTATTCCCAGATGCGTTAACATTCCCCTTTTTTTCATTCTAGTTGGGGATGAAGAAGATTATAGATAGAATAAATTATCTGTGACTAACCCTTTTTGTTTTGTTCTTTCTTTCAGTTTTTTAGGATAAAAAAGAAGGAAAGAGAAAGAATCAAAAAAGATTCATCCGCAACGAAACTCAGGTTCACGCTGAATTAATAGAGGGAGAACAAAAATGTAAAGTAAATAATAAAAGTCGCGGACAACAAACGCATACAGGATACTTAAATGAAATACTATAACTAATGGATAGTTAGAAATCATCGTATTACTTATATTCTCTATTGATTTGATTGCAATGAAATATTTAATAATTGGGTTTCGAGTCAGCAACTTCTTTTTTTCTTCTTCGTTTCGAAAATAGAAGAGTTGGGTGAATAAAAAAAAAAGGGGGGTTTATGGCCAAGGGTAAAAATGTCAGAGTAAAGGTTATTTTGGAATGTAACAGTTGTGTCCGAAACGATATTAATAAGGAATCGCGGGGCATTTCCAGATATATTACTCAAAAGAATCGACACAATACGCCTAGTCGATTGGAATTGAGAAAATTTTGTCCCTATTGTTACAAGCATACGATTCATGGGGAGATAAAGAAATAGAGAAAATGTAACGCGTTTGTAACCCCTCCAAGGAACAGCAATAAATTACATAATAATAAAATATTAATATAAAAATTGAATAATAAATTATAAAAATAAAACAACCCAATCCTATTTCATCCTATTTTGGTAGGATCGCAAATGAAATTCGAATTAAGAAATACGATTTAAAAGATAAGGAATAAACCATGGATAAATCCAAGCGACTTTTTCTTAAATCCAAGCGATCTTTTCGTAGGCGTTTGCCCCCAATTGGATCGGGGGATCGAATTGATTATAGAAACATGAGTTTAATTAGTCGATTTATTAGTGAACAAGGAAAAATATTATCTAGACGAGTGAATAGATTGACTTTGAAACAACAACGATTAATTACTATTGCTATAAAGCAAGCTCGTATTTTATCTTTGTTACCCTTTCTTAATAACGAGAAACAATTTGAGAGAACTGAATCGACTCCTAGAACCACGGGTCCTCGAATTAGAAATAAATAGATAGGCTATTCCTCAATTGCAATTGAATCAAAATTTCAATATGAACCCCAACTCAGATTTATATTTTGTTCGAAAAATTGGAGAACCCCGATTGGATTGTCACATCATAAGAAAAAATGGCTTCTTTTTTTAATGTGTTGATTCATTTTTACTATATTTCTCTTATTTATATTAATTTCTACTCTACCTTCCCGGAGCTCATTCTCCGGGGCCCCACTTAAATCATTACGGTGGATTCCTTCTAATCTTCTTATTTAAGGATCTGATTGGAAATCATGTAAAGACAATTTGTATTTGATATGGCTATTTGTGCAAGTATTTTACGATTAAGAAGCAACTGTCTCTTATACAGATCATGTATGGATCTGCTATAACTATAGGATACCCCAATCTCACGAATTGCTGCATTTATCCGAGTAATCCACAAACGACGAAAATTTCTCTTTTGCCTGCCCCTATCCCGATGAGCAGAACTCAAGGCTCTCATTTTCTGTTGAATAGTATTTCGAGTAAGTCGTGAATGAGTCCCTCGAAAGGTTGATGCAAATAAACGAATTTTTATTCTACGTCTCCGAGCTATATACCCTCGTCTAATTCTGGTCATTGAATCAAATTAAACTTTGATGAATAACTAATTGATTTATTTTCTTTCAGTTATTCTTTTTCCCTTTCCTGGTCTATTAATAACAAAACGGATTCTTCCAATGTATAAAAAAAAATTCCAATGGCTTTTGCTACTATGACCTTCCCAACCACCATTTTTCCAGGCATTTAACCTCGAAATAAGAAATTGTATTGATACTAGGTATCAACAAAAAAAATACTAAATTGTAACTCAAGTTGAGTATAGTATAAAGTATCAATAAATAGTAAAGGTAAATGGATAAATAAATAGTGGGTTCCATCGTTTCTATGGCTACTTCTTAAACGGTGAGGTCCTCTCTATACACCGGAGCCCCTTCCACCATTAATCAATGTTATTAGTAACTTGTACAGTTCACATTCTTTGACTCTACCCATGAATTGTACAGTAATAAGTCTTTTCACAATGAGATCTACCCATACAGTAACGGTATTTAATTACAAAGGTTGGCTAGGTAGCTGACCCTGTATAGTCCGTTCTTGCAAGAGTAGGAGCCTAATTCTTTTGCTTCTTAAATATGATTTCCCCCGCTTAATGGATAACCATTTGCTACCACTGGGGAATTGCTTTTCATCTCCAATTGAGGTGATTGGATTTGCACCAATAGAAACCATAAATTTGATACGCAATGGAGGTTTTTTTCTATATTGATTGGAATTCTTCTATCCTATCCTATTCATTGGTACTGGTCATTGATACTGGAAAAAATTGTACTTTATTTTGTTCCGGCTCATGATCTGAACGGGTCGCACATACACCCGAGTACATGTTCCTCGACGCTGAGGACATCCCCGAAGAGCGGGGGATTTTGTTACATTTTTTATTGGCTGTCTTGTGTTTCTAATAAGTTGTTTAATAGTTGGCATACTTAATGGTATAGAAAATGGGCTGGTTTAGATCAATCCTAACCAGATGATTATGAATTCTTTCTATTTTCTTTTTTTTTTTTTTACTTTACGCAGATAAAATATTCAATTTAGATTCATCCAAATTATGGTTCGAAATGGATGGAATCGCAGATTTACGTGAAATCCCCGGCATTTTCGATCGCTACCAGATCAACAATTCCATGAGCTTGGGCTTCTGTTGCTGACATAAAAACGTCCCTTTCCATGTCTTCGGATACAACCCATAAGGGGTTACCCGTTCTTTGTACATAAACCCTTGTGAGGGTTTCGCGTAGTTTCAGAAGTTCTTCCGCTTCTAGGACAAATTCTCCTGTTTGTGCCTCATAAAAAGAACTCGCAGGTTGATGGATCATTACCCTGATGATATAACATAATGAATGTTTCCGCGATCTCGTACGATTGATTGGACTAGGCAAAAAGCAAAAAGATTAAAGAATAACAAGAAAAAATAAGTATATATATATAATTGAACAACCGTACAGGCATTTTTTGTGCATTGCATACGGCTCCACAATGGACTTTTTACGTTCGTTGAGCAAAAAACGAAATAGGATCCATCAGACCCAAATCGTTAAGTGATCCATTTACCACCCTTCTTTTCGTGGGAGTTCAAAAATACTATGATGGTTCCGTTGCTTTCTATATTTATGATTTATCTCATATGTGATTCAGCAATCCCAAAGTTTCTTTTTGATCCGATCAAATAAAAAAAGTAAAAAAAAAAATGATCTTGTTTTTTTTTTCATTTGAGTATTCTTTCATATTTCATAACATAAATATTGGAAAGAGGCTTCTGGCGTGAAAAATAAAAGTTTGTGACGCTGAAATGAAGCCCGGATAGATAAGATCAAATCATAAATACCCTTTGTCTCATATTACTCGCCCGATATATAATCCCATGTTCTGAAAAAACAATAATGGTTTGTTCATATCGAACTCGAAGTGCCATGCTATTATTACTTAAATATTATCTTACAAATTCTTATTTATATTTAAATATTAAATATGGCGAAGGCATAGTTTTCTTTTTTCTTTCAAACAAAAAACTCATTGGCGCCGAGCGTGAGGGAATGCTATACGTTTCGTAATTTCTCCTCCGACCAGGATGAAAGATCCCATTGAAGCGGCTAATCCCATGCATATTGTATGCACATCTGGTGGCACAAATTGCATAGTATCATAAATTGCGACTCCGGGTATTACCCACCCGCCGGGGGAGTTTATAAACAAATAAAGATCTCTGGTCTCATCCTCTATACTGAGATATACCATCAGGCCAATAAGTTGGTTTGAGATCTCGCTATCAACTTCTTGACCTAAAAAAAGTAATCTTTCTCGATGAAGTCGGTTGATTAGGACAAAATTTTATCCCTTAGGAACCGTACACGCGCCTTTGGATGCATACGGTTCAAAAAAAAAGAATCAATGTATTGTATTGATTCTACCCTCCTTTACTTTTTTTATAGTAGGACTTTTCTACCTCCTAATGAAGGGGCTTTTTCTTCGATTTTTTTTTAAGAAAGATTTTTTTTGCTCGAATCTTTTTAAAAAATAAAAGAATCCACTAAACTTATCGAATTAACCTCTCATTGATGTATTGTTTCATCGAAATCGAATCCAAATTACGATGTAATTTTCTTGTTCCTGAATGGGCCTCCTCAATTATTTTAGGTTTATGTTCTACTCCGGGTAAATATCTGCCCGATTTCAATTTGCACATATAGGACAAATGCTCCCAATACCACTTTTACTTTTTTCAATTCATTTCGTGCCTTTCTTACAACAAATACGCGATGTAGTCATAATATTATTTCATTGATTGGCAGTTTGAGATCGCCCATATGCTATCAAGTAATCACTTATGATACAAGTGGTAATCATACATATATTACCAATTGGGTATTTTCTGAACGGAGCCTGGATACTTCATTTTATTGGATTTGTCCAACCAAGCCAACCATAAATTTTGATAATTGATAATATTAATATTGATTTCGACCCCCTCAAAAATGGATCTAATTGCATTTCACGCTCCAAATTATTGATGGTTCAAACAATCTTTTTTGGGCGAAACAGAGGGTATCTCGATCGGGGGAGAGAACGGGGAAATCCCATATGACCCAATATGTCTGACAAGTCGCACTATACGTCAACCCAAATTGCATCTTCCTCTCCAGGACTCCGAAAAGGTACTTTTGGAACACCAATAGGCATCAACTGAAAGAAAGGGGGTTAAGTACTATATTTTACTTTGATGTGGAAACGTAATATTTTTATCCCTGGATATTACCAAATAGTAAGACGAAATTAATAAGGGAAAATTATTACAAATGGGTCGGGCTCTTCGAATGATGAACAAGTATCTACGCATTCGCTCATAGAAAATGGGACCAATCCCCCATTGCGTATTGGTACTTATCGGGTATAGAATAGATCTGCTTATCTTTGTTCCTATGAACAGAATTGTTCCATTATTCCCAACGAAAGAAATGGAATTCAATATTCAATAATATGAACCCTTGTTCCAAAATAATCCACTGAAAGGGAGAGGTCCATAGCATAGTCTTTTTCCAATGCGATAAAGTTACATAGTGTCTATTTTTCTTTGATAAAGGGGTATTTCCATGGGTTTGCCTTGGTATCGTGTTCATACCGTCGTATTGAATGATCCCGGTCGGTTGATTTCTGTACATATAATGCATACAGCTCTCGTTGCTGGTTGGGCCGGTTCAATGGCTCTATATGAATTAGCCGTTTTTGATCCCTCTGACCCCGTTCTTGATCCAATGTGGAGACAGGGTATGTTCGTTATACCCTTCATGACTCGTTTAGGAATAACCAATTCGTGGGGCGGCTGGAGTATCACAGGAGGGACTATAACGAATCCGGGTATTTGGAGTTACGAGGGTGTGGCCGGGGCACATATTGTGTTTTCTGGTTTGTGCTTCTTGGCGGCTATCTGGCATTGGGTATATTGGGATCTAGAAATATTCTGTGATGAACGTACAGGAAAACCTTCTTTGGATTTGCCCAAGATCTTTGGAATTCATTTATTTCTTTCAGGATTAGCTTGCTTTGGGTTTGGTGCATTTCATGTAACAGGCTTGTATGGTCCTGGAATATGGGTATCTGATCCTTATGGACTAACCGGAAAAGTCCAATCTGTAAATCCTGCGTGGGGGGTAGAGGGTTTTGATCCTTTTGTTCCGGGAGGAATAGCCTCTCATCATATTGCAGCAGGTACATTGGGCATATTAGCGGGCCTATTCCATCTTAGTGTCCGCCCTCCCCAACGCCTATACAAAGGATTACGTATGGGTAATATTGAAACTGTCCTTTCCAGTAGTATCGCTGCTGTCTTTTTTGCAGCTTTTGTTGTTGCTGGAACGATGTGGTATGGCTCCGCAACTACCCCAATCGAATTATTTGGTCCCACTCGTTATCAATGGGATCAAGGATACTTCCAGCAAGAAATATATCGAAGGGTTGGTGCCGGACTAGATGAAAATCAGAGTTTATCAGAAGCTTGGTCTAAAATTCCAGAAAAATTAGCTTTTTATGATTACATTGGCAATAATCCAGCAAAAGGAGGTTTATTTAGAGCGGGCTCGATGGACAATGGGGATGGAATAGCGGTTGGATGGTTAGGACATCCTATCTTTAGAGATAAAGAAGGGCGTGAGCTTTTTGTACGCCGTATGCCTACTTTTTTTGAAACATTTCCAGTAGTTTTGGTAGACGGAGACGGAATTGTAAGAGCCGATGTTCCCTTTAGAAGGGCGGAATCTAAGTATAGTGTCGAACAAGTAGGAGTAACTGTTGAGTTCTATGGCGGCGAACTCGATGGAGTCAGTTATAGTGATCCTGCTACTGTGAAAAAATATGCTAGACGTGCTCAATTGGGTGAAATTTTTGAATTAGATCGTGCTACTTTGAAATCGGATGGTGTTTTTCGTAGCAGCCCAAGGGGTTGGTTCACTTTTGGACATGCTTCGTTTGCTTTGCTCTTCTTTTTCGGACACATTTGGCATGGTGCTAGAACCTTGTTCAGAGATGTTTTTGCTGGTATTGACCCAGATTTGGATGCTCAAGTGGAATTTGGAGCATTCCAAAAACTTGGAGATCCAACTACAAGGAGACAAGTCGTCTGATACAATACTGCTCTTGTATCTTTTGCCTCTATTATATTTTTATTATTTAACTTTGACATAGAGTACCAGAGAAATCTTGATTTGAATCACCGCCCTTTCTTTGACTTTTGACTCTTGTCCTTTCTTAATCTGGGAGATGATCCCAAATGAACAGGTGTGGAAGCTATAATTGTAAACCACGATCAATTTATGGAAGCATTGGTTTATACATTCCTCTTAGTCTCGACTCTAGGAATAATTTTTTTCGCTATATTTTTTCGAGAGCCGCCTAAGGTTCCGACTAAAAAGGCGAAATGATTTTTCATTATCTTACATTATCTTTATCTAAATGGAAGTAAAGTAATGAGCCTCCCAATATGGGAGGCTCATTACTTTACTTCCATTTAGTCCCCGTGTTCCTCGAATGGATCTCGTAGTTGTTGAGAGGGTTGCCCAAAAGCGGTATATAAGGCGTACCCGGTAAAACTTACAAGTAAACCAGATATAAAGATGGCAACTAAGGTTGCTGTTTCCATTATTATCAAATTTCAAAACTATATCGGATCTATGATAAGATCCTTTATTTACAACGGAATAGTATACAAAGTCAACCGATCTCAACCAATGCAATAGGATTTATGGCTACACAAACCGTTGAGGATAGTTCTAGATCTGGTCCAAGACGAACTAATGCAGGGAGTTTATTGAAACCATTGAATTCAGAATACGGGAAAGTGGCTCCTGGGTGGGGAACTACCCCTTTGATGGGGGTCGCAATGGCTCTATTTGCGGTATTCCTATCTATTATTTTGGAGATTTATAATTCTTCCGTTTTACTAGATGGAATTTCAATGAATTAGGTCCATAAAAATCATGAAGTCCTGGCTTTTCAATCCAAAATGAATTACTTAGGACTCTCATTTCTAGTCTATTCTGGCAGTTCGACCGTGAAATTCTTTTGTTTCTGTATTTCCGGAATATGAGTGTGTGACTTGTTATAATTGATCCTATTGATAGTACAGAGAATGGGTCTGTCATCTTGAGAGAGATGAGTTCTGCTTCGTCGGATATTCATTTTTTTTATCTGGAGCACGGAATATATGGAATAGATCGAGAAATATTTGAACTATGATTCATACCTACTATTTATACCTCGCGACTGGATTCAAAAAAATGTAAAAGATTGATTTTATCATTATAAATCGAAAGGGTTTTCTTCCTTAAAAATTGGGTTTCTGTTTATTT